AACGTTGGAATCGTCCGACGCGATATATAAAAAACGATCGATTCGAAAATGCGGTAAGAAATGAAATGTCACAATATTTTTTTTATACATGTCAAAATGATGGAAAACAAAGAATTTCTTTTTCATATCCACCTAGTTTAGCCATTTTCTGGGAAATGATACAAAGAAAGATTTCTTTGTCTACAACAGAAAAATTCTTCTATGATGAACTGTACAATTATTGGATTTATACCAATGAACAAAAAAAGAACAGCTTAAGCAATGAATTTTCTAATAGAATTGCAGTTTTAGACAAAGGACTTATTTCGATAAATGTATTCGAAAAAAAAACTCGATTATGCAATGATAAAAAAAAAAAAGAATATTTACCAAAAATATACGATCCTTTCTTAAATGGATCGTATCGTGGACTAATAAAAAAATTATTTTCATCCTCCATTAGAAATGAAACTGCAATAAAAAATCGGATAGATGGAATTTGGATAAATAAAATTCATAGTATCCTCTGTAATGACTATAATTATCATGAATTTGAACATAAAATAGATACAGTTGATAAAGAATCCTTATCAGCAGAAATGGGGCATTTCATGTCTTTAATGAGCACATTCATCGAGGAATCAACAGCGAATCTGAAAGGAATTTCTTTACTTCCAGAACAAAGAAAAATTAGTTCAGAAGATCGAGAAAAATTTAGAAAATTTTTAATTGACGCAATTATAACAGATTCCTTGACTCAAACGATTCCAAAACAATCTATTGGAATAAAAGAAATTAATAAAAAAGTACCTCGTTGGTCATACAAATTAACCGAGGAATTAGAGCAACAAGAAAAAGAAATTGAAGAAGGCGTGTCCTTGGAGCATGACATTCGCTCAAGGAAAGCCAAACGTGTAGTAATTTTTACTGATACTGATACTGATAATCAAGAAAATGCCGACACTACTTATCCTAATACCAAGGATATTAATAAATCGGATCAAGAAGTAGAAGAAATAGCTTTGCTACGTTATTCACAACAATCAGATTTTCGTCGAGACATAATCAAAGGTTCCATGCGTATTCAAAGACGTAAAATTAGTATTTGGAAATTGTTTCAAGCAAATATACATTCCCCACTTTTTTTAGACAGAATAGATAAATTCTATTTTAATCTTTCCGAATTCCTTAAACGAATTAAACGACTTTTAATAAGTTGTATGGGAAAAATCCCAGAATTTGATGAAACTTCGAATTATATAGAATCGAACTCTGTTATTTCTGCTAAAGAAAAAAAAAAAGAAATAGAAAACAGAAAAGAAGAACTACGAATGGAAATAGCTGAAGCCTGGGATACCATTACATATGCTCAACCAATAAGAGGTTTGATGCTAGTAACCCAGTCAACTCTTAGAAAATATATTATATTACCTTTATTGATAATAGCGAAAAATATTGGACGTCTATTATTATTGCAACGTCCTGAATGGTCGGAAGATTTAACCGACTGGAATAGAGAAATGCATGTTAAATGTACCTATAACGGTGTTCAATTATCAGAAACAGAATTTCCTAAAAACTGGTTAATGGATGGTATTCAGATAAAGATACTATTTCCTTTCCGTCTAAAACCTTGGCATAAATCTAGGATACGACCTTCTCATGGCGATCAAACAAAAAATACAGATAATTTTTGTTTTTTAACAATTTGGGGAATGGAAACCGACTTTCCTTTTGGTTCTCCCCGAACCCGAAAAGGACTTTCATTTTTTAAACCTATTTTTAAGGAACTCAACAAAAAAATTAGCAAATTTCGAAAAAAAAGTTTTTTGGTTCTAAGAATTATCAAAGAAAAAAGAAAATTGTTTATAAAGATACCAAATGAAAGAAAAAAATGGATTATTCAAAACCTTCTATTTTTTAATAAAATAATCAAAAAACTTTTTTTAGTATTTGGATTAAGAGAAAAATCAAGTGAAATAAAAAAAGAAAACAATTCTATTATTAATAATCAGATGATTCATCAATCATCCATTCAAGAAGCCCAATTCGTAAATTTGACAAATTTTTCAGTGACAGAAAAAAGAATGAAAGATCTAGCTAATAGAACAAGAACAATCAAAAATCAAATAGATAAAATTTCAAAAAAGAAGAAAAAAGAATCAGTAACTGTAAATATTAGTCCCAACAAAACACATTATGGTATTAAAAGATTAGAATCACTCCAAAATATTGGTCAGATATTAAAAAAAAGAAATGCTCGATTAATCCGTAAATCGATTTATTTTATAAAATTTTTTATGGAAAAGATACACGGAGATCTATTTCTATATATTATTAATATTTCCAGAATTTATACACAACTTTTTTTTGGATCAACAAAAAAAAATGTTGATAAATCTATTTACAATAATGAAACAAATCAAGAAAGGATTGATAGAACAAATAAAAATAAAATTAAGTTTATTTCGAGTATAAAAAAATCAAATTTGTGTTTTAATATTAATAAGAATTCGAAAAGTCATTCTGATTTATCTTTTTTGTCACAAGCCTATGTATTTTACAAATTATCACAAGCCCAACAACTTATTAATTTATATAAGTTAAGATCTGTCTTTCAATATAACGGAACATCCTTATTTCTTAAGAATGAAATAAAAGATTATTTTGGAGTACAAGGAATAACTCATTCCAAACTAAGGACTGAAAAAATTCCAAATTCCGGAATGAATCCATGGAAAAACTGGTTAGAAAGTAATTATCAATACGATTCATCTCAGAGAAACTGGTCTCACTTTCAATATAACGGAATATCCTTATTTCTTAAGAATTCCTTATTTCTTAAGAATGAAATAAAAGATTATTTTGGAGTACAAGGAATAACTCATTCCAAACTAAGGACTGAAAAAATTCCAAATTCCGGAATGAATCCATGGAAAAACTGGTTAAAAAGTAATTATCAATACGATTTATCTCAGAGAAAATGGTCTCAATTAGTAGCACAAAAATGGCGAAATAGAATCAATAAATATTGTCGGGGTGAAAATAAAAATTTAAAAAAAAAAAAATGGAATTCATATGAAAAAGAACAATTAATTAATTCCAATTACCAAAATGCAAATAATTCTGAAGTCGATTTATTGTTATTACCTCATAAAAAAGAAAATTTAAAAAAAAACTATAGATATGATGTTTTATCATATAAATTTCTTTTTTATGAAGATAAGAAGGATTCTTATAGATACAGTTATAGGGCACCATTCGAAGTAAATAAAAACCAACAGTTATCTTATACGGACAAATTGATTGATATGGGGTGGAGTATCCCTATCACTAATTTTTTATTCGTAAATAAAATTATGGATATAGAGAAAAATACGGATAGAAAATATTTTGATTGGAAAATTATCAATTTTTGTCTTACAAAGAAAGGTAATATTGGAACTTGGATCGATATCAGTACTAGCAGTAATAAAAATACTAATACCGAACCTAAGAATTTTCAAATTGTTGATAAAATAGATAAGAAAGATATTTTTTATCGCACAATTTATCAAGAGATTAACCGATCACATCAAAAGAAAAAACGTTTTGATTGGATGGGAATGAATGAAGAAATACTAAGTCGTCCCATATCGAATCTGGAATCTTGGTTCTTCCCAGAATTTGTCTTACTTTATAATGCATATAAAATAAAACCCTGGGCTATACCAATTAATTTACTTTTTTCAAATTCTAATCGAAGTGAAAATTTTAGTGAAAATAAAAACATCAATAGAAAGACAAAAAAGAATGCTTTTAGACTATCAAAAGAAAAAAAATCTCTTGAATTAGAGAATAAAAATCAAGATGAAAAAGAACTCGTAGGTCAAGGAGATCTTAGATTAAATGTTCAAGAGAACTCTGAATCTGTTCTCTCAAACCAACACAAAGATATTGAAGAAGATTATATGCCATCAGATATAAAAAAACGTAAAAAGAAAAAAAGTAGTACAGAAGTAGAACTTGATTTATTCCTGAAAAGATATTTGCTTTTTCAATTGAGATGGGATGATTCAAAGAATCAAAACCTGATCGATAATATCAAAATATATAGTCATCTGCTTAGGTTGATAAATCCAAGAGAAATTATTATATCTTCTATTGAAAGGAGAGAACTGAGTCTGGATATAATGCTGATTCAGAAAAATTTATCTTTTACGGAATTGATAAAAAAGGGAATATTGATTATTGAACCAATTCGCCTGTCTATAATGGGTGATGGGCAATTTAGTGTGTATCAAACCATAGGTATTTCATTGGTTCATAAAAGTAAACACCAAAATAATAAAAAAAGACACAACGAAAATGTTGCTACGAACAATTTGGATGAATCGGTTCCACGACATCAAAAGATGATAGAAAATAGAGACAAAAACAATTATGATTTGCTTGTTCCTGAAAATATTTTATCGCCTAGACGTCGTCGAGAATTGAGAATTCTAATTTGTTTCAATTCAAAGAATAAGAAAGGTATGGATAAAAGCCCAGTATTTTCCAATGGGAATAAGGTAAAAAACTGTAGTCAATTTTTTGATAAAAGCAAATATCTTGATCGAGAAAAAAATAAACTTATAAAATTCAAATTATTTCTTTGGCCCAATTATCGATTAGAAGATTTAGCGTGTATGAATCGTTATTGGTTCGATACTAATAACGGTAGTCGTTTTAGTCTATTAAGACTACATATGTATCCACGCTTAAAAACTCATTTATGATACATTTCTCTTATATATTCCTTATAATCTAGTAGATAAATAAATGCGCACACGCCTTGTCTTACATCCAATTTTGATAATTCGATAATGTTTGAATTCGATACAGAAATGAATCAACCGAATCTTCTTATTCCTTTTTTTTTTTATAAAATGAATGAATAAGAAGATTCGGATTATTATATATACCAGATTAAAATAGCTGGCATTATTATTACTGATTGGCAAAATTCCACCATATTTGGTAAAAAGAGGAAGGTTTAAAATTTATGATAAAAAAATCATTTATATTAAATTAATAAAAAAATGGATACGTAGAATAAATACCAAAAAAGATAGGCGGAAATGCGACCTCCTCCTATATATTTAATACCTTCTCCTAGAAAAAAACTTGTAACCCCAAAACCATTCGGAATTCCGTCAATTATTCGTCTATCAAAAAAATAAATTACTTCAGCCAAACCTCTTATACCCCTAATAAAAGATGTTGTATAAAAAGTATCTATATAACCGCGGTTAGAGGACCAATTATATATAATATTTAAAAATTTGTTCCAAAGAATTCTCTTTGAACCTCTTTTATTAAATGAATTAATTAAGTTAAAATTTATTAATGATGAATAAATAGGTTTATATAAAAAGAAGGCTATAAAAATTCCCAAATAAGCTATACTAACCGAAAAAGTCGCATTTATCACAAATTCATACCAATCCACAGAATTCTTTGAATTTGAATGCAAAAGATTTATAGATGGAGTTAACCATTGAGTTAATATATTCAAATCCAGACTTTCCTCATTGAATGGAATTCCTATGAATCCAATGAAGGAAGTAAACAGAATCAAAACAATCAGAGGAAATAACATAGTATTGTCCGATTCATGAGGATATGAAGAAATATTTTTATTGTCAAAATCAGTAATAGTAATAAAAGATCGGATCCTTTTTTTAAAATTTCCATCAATTTTCATTTTATATAGGTTTTTTGTTTTCGAAAAAAAAGAAGACCTTTCCTTATTGTTCATTGTTAATAACGTTAACAAACCAAAATTTTTATTAATATTCATCGTTTTCAATCCTTCTTTGCCCCATAGAGATATTGAATATAAGGAACTACTTTTGTTTCCACTGTAATTTTTAAAAAAAATGTTCAAATGACCTTCAAAAGTAAGTAAATAGATTCGAAACATATAAAATGCAGTTAATCCGGCCGTGAAATAAGCTATTATTGCAAAAATCGGCGAATATAACCAACTATCATTAAGAATTTCATCTTTGGACCAAAAACAAGCAAGAGGCGGAATACCACAAAGAGAAAGTGTACCTATTAAAAAAGCAGTTTTTGTAATTGGCACATGTTTTGTTAATCCCCCCATAAGAACCATATTCTGACTTTTATCTGGCGAATATCCGACAATAGCTTCCATTGAATGAATAACGGATCCGGATCCTAAAAACAATAAGGCTTTTGAATAAGCATGAGTAATCAAATGAAATAAAGCAGCTTGATAAGAACCTATACCTAGAGCTAACATCATATAACCCAGTTGAGACATTGTAGAATAAGCTAAACTTCTCTTAATGTCTTTTTGAGCAAGAGCTAAAGTAGCTCCTAATAGTACGGTTATAATACCTATAAAAGATATTCCATTCATTATGTAAGGTATAACTATGAAAAGAGGAAGAAGTCGAGCGACTAGAAAAATCCCCGCTGCTACCATAGTAGCAGCATGTATGAGAGCTGAAATAGGAGTAGGCCCCTCCATAGCATCGGGTAACCATACATGAAGAGGAAATTGGGCAGATTTAGCAACTGCACCAGCAAATAACAAGAAAGTACACAAAATACAAAATAAAAAATGGATCTCATTATTCTTAATTAAGTTATTGAATATTTCAAACAAATCCCGAAATTCGAAACTGCCCGTTATCCAATAAATACCTAAAATTCCTAATAAAAGGCCAAAATCCCCTACACGATTAGTCACAAACGCTTTTTGACAGGCATTTGCAGCAATAGGTCGTGTAAACCAAAACCCTATTAATAGATACGAACACATTCCAACTAATTCCCAAAAGATATAAATTTGTATCAAATTCGAACTAGTAACTAATCCCAACATGGAAGTATTGAAAAAACTCATATAAGCAAAAAATCTCAAATATCCTTGATCATGAGACATATAATTATCACTATAAATGAGAACTAGAATTGCAACAGTAGTAATTAACATTGACATAATAGAGGTAAGTGGATCGATCAAATAGCCGAATTCTAAAGAAAAATCATTAGTAATAGTCCAAGACCATACATATTGATAAATAGAATTATTATTTATTTGATGAATAGACAGCTTCATCGAAAAAATCATAACTATACTTAACAAGAAAATACTAGAAAAAGCCCATATACGCCGAAGATTTTTTGTTGTCGTCGGAAAAAGGAGAAGTCCCACTCCTATTAACATAGGAACCGGAAGTGGAATGAAGGGTATGATCCATGTATACTGGTATATATGTTCCATAATAGAATATCTAAATTTTAGATTTTAATTTGATTTTTTGTTTACGATTCGCCGGTTCTTGCCTCTTTTGAAAGAAATCAATAAAAAAGATCAAGTTTTTACATAATTTAAAATAGAATTCATTAAGTTAGGATTCTATAGTAAAATATTTAAGAAATTATATTGAATTGAACATTTTATATTTTAATATTAAAATTTCAAATCAAGAAGTTATAATTGGCCAAATAATTAATTTGTTAGTAAAAGTGAATACTTTATTATTAAGTAAATGTAAAATGTTGAAGTTTATCAAGTATGAATCAGAAAAAATTCTACTTTCATTTACAGTTATATTATTTATAATATAATATATATAATATAAAATGAATAAAAAAAAAATTAGACTAAAAAAGAGTATGAATCATAAGCTCTACTTAAAATTTAATAAAAGATCTAAAAAAAAATAAGTAATACAAACAACTAGGAATAATAACTAGTTATTTTAATATAAGTTTATTTTAGTAGTTTATTCATAATTAAAAAATTATTAACCGGTTTTACGCAAAATTTTTTGATTGTCTTTCATTCCAAACGAAAAACAAAAACATCGAAAAAGATTCTTTTTTTTTTTAGTTAACTATTTTATATAGTTTATAGCAAAAGATATGATACCTCTCACTTTACTTTCTACTTTCCATAAGATAGAATAAGTCTCAAATCATGGATTCTTTAAATAAATTAATTTATGGGATAAAATTATGGGTATCGTTTCAATTCAATTTTAAAATTCAAAATTCTATGTTTTTTTCGAAAATAGAAAAAAAATTCAAGCTTTTCAGTTACGGATTCTAAAATTTTTCGATGTGACTAACTTCAATATACACATGTAAATTTAGTGCAATACAGCAATATAAAAAAATATGTAAAATATATACAGATATGGAAAATATATGGAAATATAAGTATATTAAGTATAAGTGGAAATTTTTATTAATTATTCAATTTTTATTAAATTTATTCATCAATTTCGCATGAATTATAAAAAAAAATATGATATTCCATAGGAAATTTTGTTTCTCCTAATTAAATGTTTTAGGAGAATTATATATCTATTTTATATATTTTTAGTTATACTTTTCTAGTTTTAAAAATTTCATCAACATCAAGAGGTTATCGTCTAGAATCGAAATACATAGATAATGAATAGAAAACAAAGATTCGTTTGACCGATAGATGTCTTTCACATCCAACTACAACAAAGAGTAATCCATTTTAAATGGCAGTTCCAAAGAAACGTACCTCTTTTTCCAAAAAGCGTATTCGTAAAAATATTTGGAAAAAAAAGGGATATTGGGCAGCGTTAAAAGCTTTTTCATTAGCAAAATCTCTTTCGACTGGGAATTCAAAAAGTTTTTTTGCAGAAAAAATAAATAATTCAATCTTGGAATAATCGAAATAGGTCTAACTCAAAAAAATCTTCTAAAAATTTTGAAATAATTTTTTTTAGAAACTAAAAAAAAAAAAACAAATTCAATATGGAATTAATGTTTTGCATTCACTAATTAATTTCATGTTTGGAACTGTAGAAAATAAAATTCGAAAATTGGAACTTTATTTTGTCTTATCATATGTAGAATAAGAACTATTATGTTTTTTTTTTTTTTTTTCTTTTTTGTTTTAAAAAAAAAAAGTTGTAGTTTTTCTCACCTTTCTTTTTTTTTTTTTTTTTTTTTTTTTTTTTTTCTTTTTCCCCCCGCCATTTTTCCCCTTTTCATTTTTTTTTATGATATTTTCGACTTTAGAGCATATTTTAACTCATATTTCCTTTTCAATAGTTTCCATTGTAATTACACTTCATTTGATAACTTTATTAGTCAATGAAATAGTAGGACTATATGATTCATTTGAAAAAGGCATGATAATTACTTTTTTCTGTCTAACAGGATTATTAGTTACTCGTTGGATTTATTGGAAACATTTCCCATTAAGTGATCTATATGAATCATTAATCTTCCTTTCTTGGAGTTTCTACATTATTCATATGATTCTTTATTTAAAAAAACAGAAAAATAATCTAAGTACAATAACTGCGCCAAGTGCTATTTTTACTCAAGGGTTTGCTACTTCAGGTCTCTTAACGGAAATGAATCAATCCGCAATATTAGTACCCGCCCTCCAATCTCAGTGGTTAATGATGCATGTAAGTATGATGGTCTTGGGTTATGCAGCTCTTTTATGCGGATCATTATTATCAATAACACTTTTAATGATTACATTTCAAAAAGATATAATAAGGATTTTTTATAAAAGAAAACAACTTTTATTAAATCAGTCATTTTCCTTCAGTGAGATTCAATACATGACTGAAAAAGGCAATATTTTACAAAGTGCTTCTCCCCTTTCGTTTCGAAATTATTACAGGTTTCAGTTAATTGAACAACTGGATCATTGGAGTTATCGTGTTATTAGTCTAGGATTTATCTTTTTAACCATAGGTATTCTTTCAGGGGCAGTATGGGCCAATGAGGCATGGGGATCATATTGGAATTGGGACCCAAAGGAAACTTGGGCATTTATTACTTGGACCATATTTGCAATTTATTTACATATTCGAACAAATAAAAATTTGCAGAATGTCAATTCCGCAATTGTAGCTTTTATAGGCTTTCTTATAATTTGGATATGTTATTTTGGGGTCAATCTATTAGGAATAGGACTACATAGTTATGGTTCGTTCACATTAACACTTACTTAAATTGAAGTAAAGGGCTTTACGAATCTAAACATAAGAACATAGGATAAGGCATAAGTAAGTTGCTTATAAACAGGCGAGAACCCTTTTTTTTAAACTCTATGTAAATGGTTCTCGCAAACGCCAAATAAATATGACTGATTCTAATTTCAATTCAGCCTTTCTTCTTCTTTACTTTAAGTAAAGAAGAAGAAAGACTTCTTTCTTTTTTTTTTCATTTAATTCAATGAAATCAAAGAAAACCTATCTATAAAAAAAATTGGATAGAATAGCTTCCACCTTTTCCACTGATAGTGAGAGAACGAAATCCGGGTAAATGCCAATACCTATTACTGGTAGAAAGATAGAAGTTGAAACAAATAACTCGCGCGGTCCAGAATCCAAAAAATAAGAGTTTGGAATATTAAATAACTTATATCCATAGAACATTTGACGTAACATAGATAATGAATAAATAGGAGTTAATATCATTCCAATTGCCATTCCAAAAATAATTAGTATTTTGGGTAGTAAAAGAAATTTTTGGCTGGTAATTATTCCACAAAATACTATTAATTCTGCAATGAAACCACTCATGCCCGGTAACGCAAGGGATGCCAGTGAAAAGCTACTGAAAAGTGTGAATATTTTTGGCATTGGAATAGCTATTCCGCCCATTTGGTCGAGATAAACAAGACGTATTCTATCGTAACTAGTTCCCGCTAAGAAAAAAAGTGCAGCACCAATAAATCCATGAGAAAGTATTTGTAAAATGGCTCCATTAAGTCCCGTATCAGTTATAGAACAAATTCCTATAATTATAAAACCCATGTGAGATACAGAGGAATAGGCTATTCTTTTTTTTAAATTACGTTGCCCGAGAGATGTTAAAGCTGCATAGATTATTTGTATTGTGCCTATTATTATCAACCAAGGAGAAAAGATAGAATGAGCGTGGGGTAATAGTTCCATATTGATACGAACCAATCCATACGCTCCCATTTTTAATAAGATTCCGGCTAGAAGCATACAAGTACTGTAATGTGCTTCTCCATGGGTATCCGGTAACCATGTATGTAAAGGAATAATCGGTAATTTGACAGCAAAAGCAATAAAAAATCCAATATAGAATATTATTTCTAATGCCAGAGGATATGATTGATTAACTAATGTTTCAAAATTGAATGTTGGTTCATTGGAACCATATAAACCAACACCCAAAGCTCCCATTAATAGGAAAATAGAACCCCCCGCAGTATATAAAATAAACTTAGTAGCTGAGTAGAGACGTTTCTTTCCTCCCCACATCGATAAAAGTAGATAAACAGGAATTAATTCTAATTCCCACATTAGAAAAAAAAGTAAAAGATCTCGGGACGAAAATGATCCTATTTGGCCACTGTACATTGCTAACATCAGGAAATGGAATAATCGAGAATCTCGAGTAACTGGCCAAGCCGCTAAAGTAGCTAAGGTGGTGATGAATCCCGTCAGTAAAATGGGTCCTATTGAAAGTCCATCTATTCCTAATCTCCAGTGAAAATCAAAAAAGTTTATCCATTTATAATCCTCTGCCAGTTGGATTAATGGATCGTCCGGTTGGAAATGATAACAGAATGCATAGGTTGTTAGAAGAAGCTCTAGTATTGAAATACATATAGTATACCATCGGATAACCTTATTTCCTCTATGGGGAAGAAAGAAAATTAAAGAACCTGCAAATATGGGCAAAACTACAATTGTAGTTAACCAAGGAAAATAATTCATGGTAAAGACAAGATACACTTGAGCCAAAAAAACCCGTACCCAAAATATTTTGGGTACGGGTTTTTTTCGGTAAAAAAAAATCCAAATAGAATGGATTCCAGTGGAGTTTTCTGAAACGTATCAATAAGCTAGACCCATACTGCGGGTTGTTTCAGGACCTAAATAAACTCGAACACTTAAAAAATCGGTTGGACAGGCAGATTCACATCTCTTACAACCAACACAGTCCTCTGTTCTTGGAGCGGAAGCTATTTGTTTAGCCTTACATCCATCCCACGGTATCATTTCTAATACATCCGTAGGACAAGCTCGTACACATTGAGTACACCCTATACATGTATCATAAATCTTTACTGAATGTGACATGGAATCTATAATTTTTTAAACTTCATTAATTTTCGATCTAGTTCTAGTAAAGTAAATGAACCAAATATTCAAATACCAGACGAATCAATGATTTACCAGAATTTTTGAATCAATCTACTTCTGGATTGGATCGGTTTATTAGAAAAAAATACTAAAAAAAAAAACAGAGGTCAAAAATACTTTGATTTATTACATTTTTGAAAGTATGATTATACCTTGATGACTATAATAATTTCAATTTATATAATTTTTATATAATAGAATAAAAGAATAAAAAAAAAAAAAAAGATTACTTATTCAATAAATGCGATTGATTGATACGAATTGATTTTCTGTTACGATAAATTGAGGAAACAATAGCCGGTCCAATAGCTGCTTCAGCGGCTGCAATAGCAATAACAAAAATTGAGAAAATGTTTCCTTTTAATTGACGACTATCAAAAAAATCAGAAAATGTTACAAAATTTAAATTAACTGCATTCAATAGAAGTTCAAGACACATAAGAGCCCGAACCAAATTTCGGCTCGTCACTAATCCGTATAGTCCGATAGAAAATAAATAGGCACTCAAAACAAGTACATGTTCGAGCATCATTGGCCAACTCCTTATCAATATCGATTCATTTCAATATGAACAACAATTAAACCGATTTGATTGCCTAGAATATAATAAAAAAGTTCGAATAGAATAAATTTAGAACAAAAAAAGTTTGTTAATAAATCAAACTAAAAGTATTTGCGTTTTATGCATCAATTCTAAAAAAATTGACTGGAAAAGAATACGATAACGATAAAATTTCATTTTTATTTGGATTGCTGGTTTTAAAAATGAATTATTGACGAGCCACAGAAATTGCACCTATTAAAGCAACTAAAAGAATTATTGAAATGAATTCAAATGGAAGAAAAAAATCTGTTGATAAATGAATTCCAATTTGTTGACTAGTAGTTATCAAGTCTTGTTCTAGAATCTGGTTTGATCTTGTAGTCCAAATAATTCCATACCATGACGTATTTAGAATAGTAAAAATTAATGAAATAAAAAGACTTGTACAAACCAACGAAGTAGCCCCGTCCCCAACAGTCCAAAGATGAAAATCTTTGCCATATTCTGGCCCGCTCATGAACATTACAGCAAAAATTATTAAAACATTTATGGCTCCCACATAAATAAGGAGTTGTGCAGAAGCTACAAAATGAGAGTTTGCTAGAATATAAAATAAAGATATACAAACAAGAACCAATCCCAGCGCAAAGGCAGAAAAAATAGGATTGGTAAATAATACCACTCCAAGACCCCCTAATATAAGACTTGACCCCAGAAAGACTAAAAGAAAATCATGTATTGGTCCAGGTAAATCCATTATATGTAAAATAAGAAATAAAAAAATTGGAATTTTTCATGATCTTGTTGACTTGAACAGGAAAAAAGAAGTTCATGCGTTACTAATTGCTAATTAAATGAAATCCTAATTTGCTATACATATTAAAGTTTTTGGATTCATCGCACTCTTTTTTTACCTGAAAGAGTAATTCGAAACTAAAACTATTTGAAATCATTACAGTAAACCGATTTTCAATACAAATTAAGTTGTGATTTTCATCAATTAATAGAATAGTGAATAGAATAGCCGGGATTTTTAATTATTGACCAACAGAAAAAAGAAACTTTTTGAATTTTCACTTAAATAAAAGAACCTTAGTAATTTCTTCCATCACAAGATTTCTCGTTTATTTGAGGCGAATTCAAAATTGTTCGAATTGTGTAATCATCTGTTATTGATATTGGTAAACGACCCAGAGCAATTTGATTATAATTTAATTCGTGACGATCATAAGTGGAAAGCTCATATTCTTCAGTCATTGATAAACAATTAGTTGGGCAATACTCAACACAATTACCGCAAAATATACAGATTCCGAAATCAATGCTGTAATTAAACAATCGTTTCTTTCGAATATCTGTTTCCAATTTCCAATCAACAACAGGTAGATCTATAGGACATACACGAACACATACTTCACAAGCAATGCATTTATCAAATTCAAAGTGGATTCGACCACGAAAACGCTCTGATGTGATCAATTTTTCATAAGGATATTGAATAGTTACGGGTAAACGGTTGGCATGAGAAAGGGTAATCATAAAACCTTGACCAATGTACCTTGCCGCCCGTACTGTTTGTTGACCATAATTGATGAACCCAGTTACCATGGGAAACATATAGTAAATATCAATAATAAATTGAATTTTGTTTCTTTCTCTTGTTTGATACAAATTGTGAATTGAATTTGAATTTTTTAATATTTTGAATATAGCAAATAGAAAATATTCGATTTTTTTCAATTTTATAATGAAAGGAGTTGGAAAGAAGTTGTTAATAATAGATTACCTAAAGAAATAGGTAAAAGAAATTTCCATCCAAAATTTAATAATTGGTCCATTCTCAATCTAGGCAAAGTCCATCTTGTTGCGATAGAAATGAACAAAAACAAAAAAGTTTTCGCTAATGTAATGAAAATACCAATTGTTGTTCCAAAGACTCCATACGCTTTATTTATTTCCAAAAATTCAGGAATTATGTATGGAATAGAGAGATTCCAACCACCTAAGTAAAGAACTGTTACAAATAGTGAAGAGACTAGTAGATTTAAATAGGAAGCAACATAAAATAAACCAAATTTGATACCTGAATATTCGGTTTGATAACCTGCTACTAATTCTTCTTCTGCTTCTGGTAAATCAAAGGGTAATCTCTCACATTCTGCTAGAGAAGAAATTATAAAAACAAAAAACCCTATAGGTTGCCGCCACAAATTCCATCCCCAAAAACCGTATTTGGACTGCGCCTCAACTATATCAACTGTACTTGAACTGTTAGATAATCATAGTCGATGATAAGATCACTCTAATCATCGCTATTCCAGAACCGTACATGAGATTTTCACCTCATACAGCTCCTCGAGAGCCATAAATAAATCTAGAGACTGATTCGATATTCTTTAATCTTGATATGTTTGCAGGTATAGATAGATAAAGTTAAAATCAATCGAAAGTTCCTGAATTAGACCAATGGAATTCTGTCTGCTATACTATAAAAAAGTGCTTCGGAATTGATCTTATCCTTTACTTTAAGTTTAAGAATTTCAATTTTTTTTATTGAGTAATAACTTATTTAATAAAATACTCTTTTTACCAATATTAAAAAATAGTTCACTTTATTTTCTTTTTTTCGATTACGAAAAAGAATTAAACATTCATTCATTGATTATTTATGACATGACAAAAATTGCATTTCCATTGATATGGATATCAGATAAAAAAAGATTTTTTTGCAATTCCATATCTTCTTTTCGTTCCTTTTATTGCTTTTTTTAGGTTTAAAATAAAACAAAGTAAAGGATTACTTCGTTCCTGATAGTTATTCATATAATCGGTGGATAGGAGTATACTCTGGATCGGAATTTTATTTTTGGGAGTACTACTTGATCATTTCTACAAATTTAAAGCCCAATTAGTTTTTCTTTTTTGTATAAAAGTCTCTTTAGATAACTTACATAATCTCTATTACGAATCCTTTGTGTACTTTGGTGTTCCTAATCATCCACTCATTTTTTCTCAATCTCTATAGTAATTAATGTATGGGAATACCTACAAAAATATAGTAAAAACTCCATAGAGTTGTTCTTTTCAACCCGCTTCAAGACATGATGACTTAGTAACCAATCTTGGGGTAAAGAGTCTTGACTGCTTATGGTTATTTTTGTTTAACCCTTGCCCTTGTACATAGGAAATGAGATTCAAATTTTTTACTGCAAATTTCGAAGCTGTTTTCTTTCACTCATCTAACTATCTAGTTTAGTTTATGAATCCAGGCTAGTGAATAAAAAAAGAAAGATATATCTATTAAATACGTTTCATTTTTATTATTAGAAACCTAAAAAGAAATGGAGGAAGACTTATGTCTCAACGAATCACACGTAGAGATATTGCTAACACACATAGAGTTAATGGTATTTCATAACTAATTGATTGGGCAGCAGCCCGTAAACCACCTAAAAAGGAATATTTATTATTTGATCCATATCCTGACATAAGAAGTCCAATTGGAGCAATACTTGAAATGGCAATCCATAAAAAAACACCAATACTGAGATCGGCTAGAACAAGGCGATAGCCAAAAGGAATTACTGAATAACTTAGTACAATTGATATGACTGCTATAGCGGGCCCGATACTAAATAAACGTGTATCTCCTCTAGATGGAAGAAGGTTCTCTTTAAAAAGTAGTTTTATCCCGTCTGCTAGAGCTTGAAGAATTCCCAAAGGACCTGCGTATTCAGGTCCAATACGTTGTTGTATACTCGCGGATATTTCTCTTTCTAACCACACAATTACTAGTACACCTATTGTGATTCCCAATACGAGAATCAAAATAGGGACAAACATCCATATAGTTTCATAAACCGCTTTTAAGGATTCTAATCTGGAAAAAGATTTGATAGCCTGTACTTCTGTTGTATCAATTATCATTTCAACGATCAACTTCTCCCATAATAATATCTATGCTACCTAGTATCGTCATAATATCAGCCAATTTCATTTTTTTAACTAACTGAGGAAGAATTTGCAAATTTATAAAACCCGGGGGACGAATTTTCCATCTCCAAGGAAAAACACTCTGATCTCCTATCAAAAATATTCCCAATTCTCCTTTTGGGGCTTCAACTCTCACATAAAGTTCTTGTTTCGACAATTCAAAAGCAGGAGATGGCTTTTTACTAATAAATCGATATTCAAAATCATTCCATTCAGGAGATTTTATTCTATTAAAGCGTCGGATTTCTAAATTCTCATAGGGACCCCCTGGAATTCCTTCTAGAGCCTGTTGAATAATTTTGATGGATTCTGCCATTTCAGCGATTCGTATTAAATAACGAGCTAATGAATCTCCTTCTTTTTGCCATTGGACTTCCCAATCAAATTCGTCATAACACTCATAATGATCAACTTTACGAAGATCCCATTGTATTCCGGAAGCTCGTAGCATTGGTCCTGATAAACCCCAATTTATTGCCTCTTCTCCACCAATAATACCCACTCCTTCAACTCGTTCTAAAAAAATAGGATTTCGTGTAATAAGTTTTTGGTATTCAGCAATCCCTGTTAAAAAATAATCACAAAAATCTAAACATTTATCTATCCATCCATAAGGCAGATCAGTGGCTACTCCGCCGATACGAAAATAATTATGCATCATTCTCATACCGGTGGCAGCTTCGAATAAATCATAGACCAATTCTCTTTCTCTGAAAATATAGAAGAAGGGGGTCTGCGCGCCAATATCTGCCATAAAAGGGCCGAGCCATAACAAATGAGATGCTATACGACTTAACTCCAACATAATCACTCTGATATAGCTAGCCCTCTTGGGTACTTGAATATTTCCCAATTGTTCTGGTCCATTTACCGTTATTGCTTCAGTGAACATAGTGGCTAAATAATCCCAACGTGTTACATAAGGCAGATATTGTATAATTGTTCGGTTTTCCGCAATTTTTTCCATCCCTCTGTGTAAATAACCCAATATTGGTTCACAGTCAATAACATCTTCACCGTCTAAAGTAACGATGAGTCGGAGAACGCCATGCATGGATGGATGGTGAGGACCCATATTGACTATCATGAGGTCTTTTCTTGTAGTTGGTACAGTCATAGGTTTTTCCCCGATTCATTATTTATTTTTGCATGAATTGCTGAAAACAAAAAGAAGTTCATCAAAATTCAAGATCTAATAAATCAAATAATTCAAAACGTCTCTTCAAATTAACGTGTTTTTAGCTTTCGAATGTTCAATTGACTTATTAATTCTTTATAACGTACTCCATCTTTTTTTGACAAATAAGCCAGTAGTCGTTGCCGTTTTCCTAGAATTTTTCGTAGACCTCTTTGAGATGAATAGTCTTTTTTGTGCAATTCCAAATGTGAAGTAAGTCTTCGTATCTTATTGGTAAAACGGACTACTTGATATTCAACGGACCCCCTGCCCCTGTTTTCTTCTTTTTCTTCATGCGAAATAACGGATATAAATGATTTTTTTATCATAAATTTTAAACCTTCCTCTTTTTACCAAATATGGTGGAATTTTGCCAATCAGTAATAATAATGCCAGCTATTTTAATCTGGTATATATAATAATCCGAATCTTCTTATTCATTCATTTTATAAAAAAAAAAAGGAATAAGAAGATTCGGTTGATTCATTTCTGTATCGAATTCAAACATTATCGAATTATCAAAATTGGATGTAAGACAAGGCGTGTGCGCATTTATTTATCTACTAGATTATAAGGAATATATAAGAGAAATGTATCATAAATGAGTTTTTAAGCGTGGATACATATGTAGTCTTAATAGACTAAAACGACTACCGTTATTAGTATCGAACCAATAACGATTCATACACGCTAAATCTTCTAATCGATAATTGGGCCAAAGAAATAATTTGAATTTTATAAGTTTATTTTTTTCTCGATCAAGATATTTGCTTTTATCAAAAAATTGACTACAGTTTTTTACCTTATTCCCATTGGAAAATACTGGGCTTTTATCCATACCTTTCTTATTCTTTGAATTGAAACAAATTAGAATTCTCAATTCTCGACGACGTCTAGGCGATAAAATATTTTCAGGAACAAGCAAATCATAATTGTTTTTGTCTCTATTTTCTATCATCTTTTGATGTCGTGGAACCGATTCATCCAAATTGTTCGTAGCAACATTTTCGTTGTGTCTTTTTTTATTATTTTGGTGTTTACTTTTATGAACCAATGAAATACCTATGGTTTGATACACACTAAATTGCCCATCACCCATTATAGACAGGCGAATTGGTTCAATAATCAATATTCCCTTTTTTATCAATTCCGTAAAAGATAAATTTTTCTGAATCAGCATTATATCCAGACTCAGTTCTCTCCTTTCAATAGAAGATATAATAATTTCTCTTGGATTTATCAACCTAAGCAGATGACTATATATTTTGATATTATCGATCAGGTTTTGATTCTTTGAATCATCCCATCTCAATTGAAAAAGCAAATATCTTTTCAGGAATAAATCAAGTTCTACTTCTGTACTACTTTTTTTCTTTTTACGTTTTTTTATATCTGATGGCATATAATCTTCTTCAATATCTTTGTGTTGGTTTGAGAGAACAGATTCAGAGTTCTCTTGAACATTTAATCTAAGATCTCCTTGACCTACGAGTTCTTTTTCATCTTGATTTTTATTCTCTAATTCAAGAGATTTTTTTTCTTTTGATAGTCTAAAAGCATTCTTTTTTGTCTTTCTATTGATGTTTTTATTTTCACTAAAATTTTCACTTCGATTAGAATTTGAAAAAAGTAAATTAATTGGTATAGCCCAGGGTTTTATTTTATATGCATTATAAAGTAAGACAAATTCTGGGAAGAACCAAGATTCCAGATTCGATATGGGACGACTTAGTATTTCTTCATTCATTCCCATCCAATCAAAACGTTTTTTCTTTTGATGTGATCGGTTAATCTCTTGATAAATTGTGCGATAAAAAATATCTTTCTTATCTATTTTATCAACAATTTGAAAATTCTTAGGTTCGGTATTAGTATTTTTATTACTGCTAGTACTGATATCGATCCAAGTTCCAATATTACCTTTCTTTGTAAGACAAAAATTGATAATTTTCCAATCAAAATATTTTCTATCCGTATTTTTCTCTATATCCATAATTTTATTTACGAATAAAAAATTAGTGATAGGGATACTCCACCCCATATCAATCAATTTGTCCGTATAAGATAACTGTTGGTTTTTATTTACTTCGAATGGTGCCCTATAACTGTATCTATAAGAATCCTTCTTATCTTCATAAAAAAGAAATTTATATGATAAAACATCATATCTATAGTTTTTTTTTAAATTTTCTTTTTTATGAGGTAATAACAATAAATCGACTTCAGAATTATTTGCATTTTGGTAATTGGAATTAATTAATTGTTCTTTTTCATATGAATTCCATTTTTTTTTTTTTAAATTTTTATTTTCACCCCGACAATATTTATTGATTCTATTTCGCCATTTTTGTGCTACTAATTGAGACCATTTTCTCTGAGATAAATCGTATTGATAATTACTTTTTAACCAGTTTTTCCATGGATTCATTCCGGAATTTGGAATTTTTTCAGTCCTTAGTTTGGAATGAGTTATTCCTTGTACTCCAAAATAATCTTTTATTTCATTCTTAAGAAATAAGGAATTCTTAAGAAATAAGGATATTCCGTTATATTGAAAGTGAGACCAGTTTCTCTGAGATGAATCGTATTGATAATTACTTTCTAACCAGTTTTTCCATGGATTCATTCCGGAATTTGGAATTTTTTCAGTCCTTAGTTTGGAATGAGTTATTCCTTGTACTCCAAAATAATCTTTTATTTCATTCTTAAGAAATAAGGATGTTCCGTTATATTGAAAGACAGATCTTAACTTATATAAATTAATAAGTTGTTGGGCTTGTGATAATTTGTAAAATACATAGGCTTGTGACAAAAAAGATAAATCAGAATGACTTTTCGAATTCTTATTAATATTAAAACACAAATTTGATTTTTTTATACTCGAAATAAACTTAATTTTATTTTTATTTGTTCTATCAATCCTTTCTTGATTTGTTTCATTATTGTAAATAGATTTATCAACATTTTTTTTTGTTGATCCAAAAAAAAGTTGTGTATAAATTCTGGAAATATTAATAATATATAGAAATAGATCTCCGTGTATCTTTTCCATAAAAAATTTTATAAAATAAATCGATTTACGGATTAATCGAGCATTTCTTTTTTTTAATATCTGACCAATATTTTGGAGTGATTCTAATCTTTTAATACCATAATGTGTTTTGTTGGGACTAATATTTACAGTTACTGATTCTTTTTTCTTCTTTTTTGAAATTTTATCTATTTGATTTTTGATTGTTCTTGTTCTATTAGCTAGATCTTTCATTCTTTTTTCTGTCACTGAAAAATTTGTCAAATTTACGAATTGGGCTTCTTGAATGGATGATTGATGAATCATCTGATTATTAATAATAGAATTGTTTTCTTTTTTTATTTCACTTGATTTTTCTCTTAATCCAAATACTAAAAAAAGTTTTTTGATTATTTTATTAAAAAATAGAAGGTTTTGAATAATCCATTTTTTTCTTTCATTTGGTATCTTTATAAACAATTTTCTTTTTTCTTTGATAATTCTTAGAACCAAAAAACTTTTTTTTCGAAATTTGCTAATTTTTTTGTTGAGTTCCTTAAAAATAGGTTTAAAAAATGAAAGTCCTTTTCGGGTTCGGGGAGAACCAAAAGGAAAGTCGGTTTCCATTCCCCAAATTGTTAAAAAACAAAAATTATCTGTATTTTTTGTTTGATCGCCATGAGAAGGTCGTATCCTAGATTTATGCCAAGGTTTTAGACGGAAAGGAAATAGTATCTTTATCTGAATACCATCCATTAACCAGTTTTTAGGAAATTCTGTTTCTGATAATTGAACACCGTTATAGGTACATTTAACATGCATTTCTCTATTCCAGTCGGTTAAATCTTCCGACCATTCAGGACGTTGCAATAATAATAGACGTCCAATATTTTTCGCTATTATCAATAAAGGTAATATAATATATTTTCTAAGAGTTGACTGGGTTACTAGCATCAAACCTCTTATTGGTTGAGCATATGTAATGGTATCCCAGGCTTCAGCTATTTCCATTCGTAGTTCTTCTTTTCTGTTTTCTATTTCTTTTTTTTTTTCTTTAGCAGAAATAACAGAGTTCGATTCTATATAATTCGAAGTTTCATCAAATTCTGGGATTTTTCCCATACAACTTATTAAAAGTCGTTTAATTCGTTTAAGGAATTCGGAAAGATTAAAATAGAATTTATCTATTCTGTCTAAAAAAAGTGGGGAATGTATATTTGCTTGAAACAATTTCCAAATACTAATTTTACGTCTTTGAATACGCATGGAACCTTTGATTATGTCTCGACGAAAATCTGATTGTTGTGAATAACGTAGCAAAGCTATTTCTTCTACTTCTTGATCCGATTTATTAATATCCTTGGTATTAGGATAAGTAGTGTCGGCATTTTCTTGATTATCAGTATCAGTATCAGTAAAAATTACTACACGTTTGGCTTTCCTTGAGCGAATGTCATGCTCCAAGGACACGCCTTCTTCAATTTCTTTTTCTTGTTGCTCTAATTCCTCGGTTAATTTGTATGACCAACGAGGTACTTTTTTATTAATTTCTTTTATTCCAATAGATTGTTTTGGAATCGTTTGAGTCAAGGAATCTGTTATAATTGCGTCA